AATAAGATGCCTGATTAAAAGGATTAATTTGATAGATTAAATAAAACATTAAACATGTTCTTATTGTAAATCTTAGAATTAAACTAAATCTACCGTAATCAAAGTACAGGATGCATCATACATTTATTTACAACAAAAAGATAAGCTAATACTAAAGCTAATAGGCTCATACCCTAAACATAGAAGTAAAATCTTCTTCTTTTTAATTAAAGTAAATTCAACATTAATTATATTAACATGAACTATAACAATTGGGGTTATAGTTTCAATATCATCAAATAGATGAGTAATAATATGATCAGGAATTGAAATTAGAATAATGTCATTTATTCCAATGATAACAATCAATACAACTTTAAGATCAGAATCTTGCGTAAAATACTTTATTATTCAAAGAATTAGATCAATAGTTATAACCATAGGAATTTTAATAATAGCAACTAAAAAAACAATAAACTACGAAGTAATCTTATCAATCTCATTAATAATGAAACTAGGAGCTACTCCTTTTCATAATTGGGTATTAAGAGTAATTGAAGGAATAGATTACTTAACATTAGTAAATTTAATTGTAACAATAAAGTTAGCCCCATTATGCTTACTTAGATACTTAAGAATAAATATAATATTAATCCCATCAATAACTATAATTACAGGATCATTTATAGGAATAAATCAAAATTCAATTCGAAAGTTGATTGGATGCTCATCAATTTTCAACCTAGGATTAGTAATAAATATTACACCAGTTAACTTAAATTGAATAATATACATGTTAATATACTCATTAATAACCACAACATTAGTAATAAAATTAAAAAATATAAAAATTACATATCTTAACCAACTTACAATAAATAATTACAAGAAAATACTAAAATTAAAAATATGAGTAATCCTATTATCAATAGGAGGAATACCCCCTACGCTAGGGTTTACAGCCAAATTAATAGCCCTAGAAACAATAATTCAGATAAAAATAATAATTAATTCAATTGTGATAATTATAACATCACTAATTGTAATATATTTTTACATACGAATTACTTCTTTATCACTTATATATTCATCAACATCAACTAAAAACAAAATATTTATAAGAAACGAATCTAGAATTATTTTGATAATAGTTAACTTAATTGGACTTCCAATACTAATTTTAATCAAATTAATACCCTAGGATTTTAAGTTAAACTAAACTCTAAGCCTTCAAAGCTTAAAATGTAAAAGTCAAGTCTTGACTTTTGAAGTATCATTAAACTTGCAATTTAAAATTTTTATTAAACTAAAAGACCTACTAAGAGAACAGTTAAGTCCTTAAGTAAATTTACAGTTTACTACCTTAAATTACAGACATCTTAATGATAAAATGACTATTTTCCACAAACCACAAGGATATTGGAACCATATACTTAATATTTGGTACGTGATCTGGAATTTTGGGAATAATAATAAGAATGCTAATTCGAACAGAATTATCCCAGCCAGGGCCGTTAATAATAAATGATCAAATATACAATGTAATTGTAACATCACACGCATTAGTAATAATTTTCTTCATAGTGATACCGATTATAATCGGGGGATTTGGAAATTGACTCCTCCCAATTATAATTGGAGCTCCAGACATAGCTTTTCCACGAATAAATAATATAAGATTTTGACTATTGCCACCATCATTAACCCTACTTATTACAAGATCTATTAACGAAATAGGAGCAGGGACAGGATGAACAATTTACCCACCCCTTTCAGCAAATATAGCTCACTCAGGAGTTAGAGTAGATTTAGCCATCTTCTCACTCCACTTGGCAGGTATTTCATCAATCTTAGGAGCAATCAATTTTATCACAACAACCTTTAACATAAGAGTTACTAAAAGAATATTAGACAAGACATCATTACTAGTTTGATCAGTAACTATTACTGCCATCTTACTATTACTGTCATTACCAGTACTGGCCGGAGCAATTACAATATTATTAACAGACCGAAATATTAACACAGCATTTTTTGACCCATCAGGAGGAGGGGATCCAATTCTATATCAACACTTATTTTGATTCTTTGGTCATCCAGAAGTTTACATTTTAATCTTACCAGGATTTGGAATAATTTCTAACATTATCAGACAAGAAAGAGGAAAAAATGAACCATTTGGATACATTGGAATAATATATGCAATACTATCTATTGGACTTCTGGGATTCGTAGTATGAGCCCATCACATATTCACAGTGGGGATAGATGTAGACACACGAGCATACTTTACATCAGCTACAATAATCATTGCTGTACCAACCGGTATCAAGGTATTTAGCTGAATAGCTACAATACATGGAGTCCCAAAAATAAAATCAATTTCCATAATTTGATCTATCGGATTTGTATTCCTATTTACTATAGGAGGATTAACCGGAATTGTACTTGCAAATTCTTCAATTGACTTAACTTTACATGACACATATTATGTAGTAGCTCACTTCCACTACGTACTATCAATAGGAGCAGTATTTGCAATTATTGCAAGACTAATTCAGTGATACCCGCTAATTTCAGGACTTACAATAAATCCTAAATGATTAAAAATTCAATTCAGATTAATATTTACAGGAGTAAACTTAACCTTTTTCCCACAACATTTCTTAGGACTAAGCGGAATACCACGACGATATTCAGACTATCCTGATCAATATTTATTATGAAACAACTTATCATCTTTAGGTAGAATAATTTCAATAATAAGAGTAATAATCCTAATATTTATTATATGAGAAAGAATAGCCTCTATTCGTCTAGCAATAATAAAAAAATCTATACCTACATCAATTGAATGAACCCAAATAACACCACCGAAAGAACACTCATATGAAGAATTACCGATAATGTTTAAGTTCTAAAGTGGCAGAAATCAAATGCAATGAACTTAAAATTCATCAATAAACCTAAAGTTTCATTAGAAATGAAGGAATGATTCAAAGAAACAATACAAGATGCAAACACACCGCTAATAGAACAGTTAATTATGTTCCATGACCACACCATAATAATTATCTTAATCATCACAACAATAGTTAGATACATAACCACCTCAATAATAAGAAATAAATTAATTAACCGAACATTAATAGAAAGACAACTAACTGAAATAACATGAACCATAATCCCAGCAATACTATTAATTTTTATTGCACTACCCTCCTTGAAAATCCTATATCTAATTGAAGAAACAAGAACACCATCAATCACAATTAAAGCAGTAGGACATCAATGATTTTGATCATATGAGTACTCAGATTTCAAACTAATTGAATTTGAATCATACATAAAACCTATTAAAGAGATAAAAAACCAAGAATTCCGACTCTTAGAAAATGATAATCGAATAATTGTACCATTTAATATAAAAAGACGAATTTTAATTACATCAAGAGATGTAATCCACTCATGAACTATCCCATCCCTAGGAATTAAAATTGATGCATCACCAGGACGTATCAACCAAGGAAATATTACAATAAATCGACCAGGATTATTCTTTGGTCAATGCTCAGAAATCTGTGGATCTAATCATAGATTTATACCAATTACATTAGAAAGAATCAATCCTATAAGATTTTTTAAATGAGTAAAATCATATTCATTAAGAAACTTAAGTGAAAGTAATGGTCTCTTAAACCAAATTATGGTAAAAACACATGCCCTTAATGGAAAATTTAGTTTATTAAAACATTAACTTGTCAAGCTAAAATAACTTACTAAGTAATTTTCTCATCCCTCAAATAGCACCTATATGATGACTAACCTTATACATAGGAACATTAACTAGAATTATATGAATAATAACTATAATTTACTTTAATAGAAACCCAAAAAAAAACAAAATCAAAAAAACTAAAAAAGCATCAATAAAGTGAAAATGATAACAAACTTATTCTCAACATTTGACCCATGTACAGGATGAATATCAATAAACTGGTTAAGCTTATTTTCAATTTTAGTTATACCAAAAAAATTCTGAGCCATAAACAACCCAACCATAAATATAATAATAACAATAATAAATTCAACAATCAAAGAAACTGAATCAAACACCAAAATTAAAGGAATAAGAATCATGTCAAACTCAATGATTATGACAATTATAACAGTTAATATAATAGGACTTATTCCATATGTATTTACGCCATCGGCACATCTAACATTTTCATTGACCCTATCACTTCCAATATGGGTATCTTTTATAATTTATGGATGACTAAAAAAAACTCATAATATAATAGAACACTTAGTACCAATAAGTACACCATCAATGCTAATACCATTTATAGTAATAATTGAAACAATTAGAAACATAATCCGACCAGGATCTTTGGCCGTACGATTATCAGCAAACATAATTGCAGGACATATAATTATATCATTATTAGGAAACAGAACCAGATCATTACTAAAAATAGCAACAATAGCTATATTATACCTAATTTTAATAATATTTGAATCAGCAGTAGCAGTAATTCAATCTTATGTATTCGTAACATTATCATCACTATATTCAAGAGAAATTTAACAAATGAATAATCACCCATTCCACATAGTGGATAAAAGACCATGACCTATTACAGGAGCAATTGGAACAATATCAATAGCGTCAGGATTAATCATATGATTTAGACAAAAAAACAAAATAATGATATTTATAGGAACAATAATTATTATACTTACTATAACACAATGATGACGAGACACAATTCGAGAATCAACATTTCAAGGAAATCATACCCAAAGAGTAGAAGTAAGAATAAAGCTAGGAATAATATTATTCATTATATCAGAAATTATATTCTTCTTATCATTCTTTTGAGCCTTTTTCCACAGAAGATTATCACCAACAATAGAAATTGGTATACAATGGCCTCCAATAGGAATTAAAACATTCAATCCAATAAACATTCCGATACTGAACACAATAATCCTATTATCCTCAGGAATATCAATAACATGAGCTCACAACTCATTAGTAAAAAAAAATTTAACCCAAACAAAACAAAGACTTATTATTACTATATCCCTAGGAGTATATTTTTCGATCCTACAAGCATATGAATATATAGAATCTGCATTTTGTATATCAGATTCAATTTACGGATCAACGTTTTTCTTAAGAACAGGATTCCACGGGATCCACGTAATAATTGGGACAATATTCATTTTAACAACTTCACTACGATCAATAAAACTTCACTTCTCTAAAAGACACCATGTAGGATTCGAAGCATCAGCATGATACTGACATTTTGTAGACGTAATTTGGCTATTTCTATACATTTCAGTGTACTGATGAGGATCATAACTATTTAATATAAAAAGTATAAAAGACATCCAATTTTTTAGTTCATGAAATGAAATAGTTAATTTATTTAACCATTAAACACTTAATTATAATTACAATAATTATTAGTATAATAATTATAATAATAACAATTAGAAAAAAAACAACATTAAATAATCAAAAGTCATCACCATTTGAATGTGGATTTAACCCTATAGCAGATAAACGAATACCATTCTCTATCCACTTCTTCTTAATTGCAGTAATCTTCTTAATCTTTGACGTAGAAGTAATCATCATTATTCCAAGACTATTAACAATAAAATATGCAATAATTATAAATTGAATAATTACCTCAATTTCATTTGTAACAATCCTAATAATGGGGACTATTCATGAATGAAAAAATGGAATACTAAATTGAACCAAATAATGAATTATAGTTAATAAATAACATTTGAGTTGCAATCAAAAAGTGCTACAAGCTAATTTTAATCATGAAGTAAAATATACATTCAGTTTCGACCTGAACCATTGTGAAATATTCACCATATTAATTAATTGAAACCAAAGTAGAGGTAACTTATTGTTAATAAGATCATTAAATAAAATTTCAATTAAAAGAGATTAAATAAATCAGCCGCTAACTGAATTTTTAAGCAATATAAATGTTTATCTCTTATTTACTTAGTTTAATTAAAACAATTTACTTTCACTAAATTAAAGACTCAAAGTCAGTGAATTTACCCACAAAATATAATTTTCCTAAATATCTTCAATATTAAACTCTAAATAAGCTATATGAATAAAAAAAAATAATAAATCAAACAAAAAAAGAAATAAGAAAAACCCTTAATCTATTATTAGAATAATATTGTAAACCAGTAAAAAAATTCTTTAAAAAAAAAAATAAACCGTAACCTCCATAATATTCACCTCACATCAAAAAGAAATTAGAACCAAAGCCAAAATTATAAAAAAATAAATAAATATAAATATAAAAGCTGTTAATAAACCACATAAACCCACTAAAATAACAAAGATAAAACCAAAAATAATTCAACCTATGAAATTCGTAACCTAACCAAAAACCAAAAAAAACAACCAAAAAAGAAATTAACCTTAAATTTAAAGGAAGCAAAAAAAATAAATCCAAACTAATTAATCAGCCAAAAAAACAACCAAAAAGAACAGAAAAAATAGATAAAAAAAAAATTCTAAATTTTATCATATTAAAACAATCAAAAAATAAAAAAGAATAATAATTAAAATGAATGAATATACAATAATACAATAAACGAATTCTATAAAACGAAGTTATCCCCAAGGAAAGATAATACATATAAAAAAAAAAAGTTCTTAAACCAAAAAAAGAAGAATAATCAACAATCAAGTCCCTAGAATAAAACCCAGATAAAAAAGGAATCCCACAAAGAGCCATCATAGAAATTACAAAACAAGAAGTAGTAAAAGGAAAAAATAAACAAACCGAACCCATAAAACGAATATCTTGATTATTTCCCATATAATAAATAAAAACCCCGGCACACAAGAAAAGTAGAGACTTAAACATTGCATGACTCAACAAATGAAAATAAGAACAAACAGGAAAACCCATATACAAAGAACTTATTATTAACCCCAACTGTCTCAATGTAGAAAAAGCAATAATCCTCCTTAAATCAAACTCAAATATAGCACAAACAGAAGAAAAAATCATAGTTATAATTCTAATGAACAAAAAAAATAAATTATTATAAAAACCCAATCTATAAAAACGAATAAGTAAATAAACACCTGCCGTTACTAAAGTAGAAGAATGAACCAAAGCTGAAACAGGAGTAGGGGCAGCTATAGCTGCAGGTAATCAACAAGAAAAAGGAATTTGAGCACTCTTAGTAAAACAAGAAATAAATAATAAATAATAAAAATAAAAATAATAAAAATCAACAAAATAAATAAAATTCCATCTACCATAACAAAAAACCCAAGAGATTCTAACCAATAACCCAATATCACCTAAACGATTAATTAAACAAGTTACCATACCTGCCAAATAACTATTCAAAGAACTATAATAAATAACTAAACAGTAAGAAACCAAACCTAGACCATCCCAACCCAGAAGGATTCTAATTAAATTAGGACTAATAACTAAAAGAAACATTCTAAAAACAAATAAAACAACAATTAATAAAAAACGAAAATAATAAAAACAGCCAAACCCTATATAATCAACTCTATACAAGACAACTATACAAGAAATAAATATAACCACAAACAAAAAAAAAAAAGAAAACCAATCAAAAAGTAAAACATAAACAAAACTAACAGAGCCTCTACTAAAAAACTCCCACTCTAACAACAAAGAAAAATCAAACATAACAAAATAAAGACCACAAAAAAAAAAAATAAAAGACATAAAAAAAATAAAAAAAAATCAAAAGTAAAACCCTAGCTTAAAAATATACCTGAGACTATTAAAGCTTCTAAGAATCCACAAGACCCAATTTTAAATAAACTACCCAAGCAAAAAATAATTAAATTCAGCATAAACAAAATAAAAAAAATAGGAACTAAATGAACAAAAAACAATAAATACTCAAGAACATTAACACAAGAAAAAGAATAACTTATAAAATAATTACCATGTTGAGAATATCTAAATAAATAAAATCTAAAACAAGAAGAAAAAAAAGAAATAAATAAAAAAAAAAAAACAGAGACAACCCAATAATTAACTATAGAAAATAAAATAAACAATTCACTAACAAAATTCAATCTAGGAGGGCACCCTATATTAAAACAACAAAAAAGAAATCAAAACAAAGAAGTTCTAGGCATATAATTAACTAAACCCTTATTAAGATAAAATCTACGACTATGTAAACGTCTATATCTAACTCTACTCAAGCAAAATAACCCAGAAGAACAGAACCCATGAGCAACCATCATAAAATAACAACCAAAAAAACCTCAACTAGTTATACTCAAAAGACCTAAAAAACAAAGTATCATATGAGAAATAGAAGAATAAGCAATCATAGACCTAATATCACATTGTATAAAACAAATTAAACCAACCATTACAGAACCAAAAATACCAAAAGAATAAAAAATATATCTATACATAAAAAAACTATATTCATAAAAATACATAAAACGAGAAATACCATAAATACCTGCCTTTAACAAAACTCCAGCAAGAATCATTGAACCACAAATAGGTGATTGAACATGAGCCCTAGGCAACCAAAAATGAAGACCAAAAAGTGGCAACTTAACTATAAAAGAAAAAAACATAAAAAAATAAATGAGAAAACCACAAGAATAGCCAAAAAACAAATCAAAAAAAGTTCTAAAAACTACAAAATAAATATAAATAATTAAAACCAAAAATGGTAAAGAAGCAAATAAGGTATAAAAAAATAAATAAAAACCAGCTAGTAAACGCTCAGGTTGATAGCCCCAACCAAATAAAAGAACTAATAAAGGAACTAACATAAATTCAAAAAAAATATACATTAAAAAAAAATTCAACACACAAAAAAAAAGTAATAAACAAAAAAGCAGAGAAAGACCTAGAAATAAAAAAAAGCTATCACCACTAAAATTAACTATTCTCAAAATCATTAAAGAAACAATTAAAAGTCTCAAAATAACTAAACTATAAGAAATATAATCAACACCAAAAACATATCTTAACCCTCTAAAATAGCCTCCAAAAAACAAAAAAGAAAAATAAACTATAGAAGAAACAGCAAGAAACTGATAAAAATAACAAGATCTAGAAAATGATAAAAATAACAAGATCAAGAAAATAAAAGAACAAGGATTAAAAAAAACAAAAAACCAAACAAACCTATCATATAAACATAGAATTCAAATAATCATTACCATGAAAACGAATTATATAAACTAAAACCCCCAAGCCCAAAACCCCCTCACAAACACAAAAAGTTATATAAAAAACATACAAATAATATGAACAAAGAATTAAACAATAAAAAAAAAAAAATAATAACAAAGAAACTACTATAAATTCAATTCTTAATAAACACAAAAGAATATGCTTACGAATCAAAATCAATGACACCAAACCTATTAAAAAAAAATAATAAAAAAAAACAATAAGTTTTAATAATTTAAATAAAATATTAGTTTTGTAAACTTAAATTAGGAAAACCTTTAAAACTTCAGTAAAGTATAATATAAATATACATCGCAAGAACCCAAAACCTAAATTCTAAATTTAAACTACTTACTGAAATAAAAATAGTTATAATAAAAGCAATAGTCTCAAACTCAACTCTATTAATATTCATAAAAACCCCTATATCTATAGGAACAGTACTAATAATTCAAGTAATTATATCATCAATTATACTAAATAAAATAGGACAATCAGCATGAATTATAATAATTACATTTCTAATAATAGTTGGAGGAATTATAATTTTATTCACCTACATAGTAAGAATTGCATCAAATACAAAATTTAAAATAAAAATTAAAATAATAACAACATTTTTAATTATAACCACAATTATAGACGAAATAATACATATACAACCACAAGAAAATATACAACTAGAAAAAGAAGAAACAAACGAAGTCATATCAATAATTAAGCTATACAATAAAAAGTCAACAATAATTACAATTGTAATAATACTATACCTACTGCTTACAATAATTTCAATCACCAAAATTGTAAAACACCACAAAGGACCCCTACGAAAAAAAAACTATGAACAAATTAAAAATAAAAAAAATAAAAATAAGTAAAATATTAAAAAAGTCATTAATCGATTTACCAGCACCATCTAACCTATCATCATGATGAAACTTTGGAGTACTATTAGGAATATCGCTATTGATACAAACAATGTCAGGAATTATACTAGCTATACACTATTCTGCTAACATCGAATTAGCCTTTGATAGAATCATCCACATTACACGAAACGTAAATATAGGATGATTAATACGGTCAATACACTCAAACGGAGCATCAATATTCTTTATTTGTATATACATACATACGGGCCGAGGAATATACTATGGATCATACAAATACAGAAAAACATGAATAACAGGAATAACAATAATAATCTTAGTCATAGCAACAGCATTTATAGGATATGTTTTACCATGAGGACAAATATCATTCTGAGGAGCCACAGTAATCACAAATTTACTATCAGCAGTACCATATAACGGACCAGACATAGTTAAATGAATATGAGGAGGATTCTCAGTTGGAAACGCAACACTAACTCGATTTTTTACCTTACACTTCATACTACCTTTTGTAATTATAATAATAACAATAGTTCACTTAATACTTCTGCACAACACAGGATCAAACAACCCAATCGGAATAAAATCAGATACCGATAAAATCCCATTCCATCCATTTTTTTCCCTAAAAGACGGGATATTTGCCATAATAACAATTATAATATTAATAACAATTACAATGACAGAACCGTATATACTCTCAGACCCAGACAACTTTATTAAAGCAAATCCAATAATTACCCCAATTCATATTCAACCAGAATGATACTTCCTATTTGCATACGCAATTCTACGCTCAATTCCTAACAAACTAGGAGGAGTGACAGCGCTAATTGGATCACTAGCAATCATGATAACATTACCAATATCAATCAAATCAAAATTCAAAGGAAAAGAATTTTACCCGGCAAGACAATTAAATTTCTGAATTTTCACATCAACAGTAATTATATTAACTTGAATCGGAATAAAACCTGTAGAAGAACCATTCATTAAATTAGGTGAAAACCTAACAAAGATATACTTTATATTTTTTATTACAGAACCAATTATCTCAAAAAGATGAGACAAAATAATTAAATAGTTATTTAGCTTAATAAATATTAAAGCATATACCTTGAAAATATAAGAAAGAGAAATTTAATAACTTCACAAAAAAAAATGATATAAAATTCAAGACCTAATTAAAAAAAAAAAGAAGATATAATTTAAAGATAAAGGAAGATAACACCTCCAAGCCAAATACATTAACTTATCATAACGGTAACGAGGAAAAGAAGCACGAACCCAAACAAATAAAAAACACAAAAAAATAACCTTAACATAAAAATAAATAGAAAAAAAATCACCACCAAAAAAAACCAAACAAGTAAAAAAGCAAATAAAAATAATTCTAGAATACTCAGAAATAAATAAAAAAGCAAAACCACCCCCACCGTACTCAACATTAAAACCAGAAACAAGCTCGCTTTCCCCCTCAGAAAAATCAAATGGAGTACGATTACACTCAGCCAAACAACAAGAAAACCAACAAAAAAATAAAGGAATAGAAACAAAAAAAAACCAACAATAAAACTGAACCAAAAAAAAATCAACCAAATTATATCTGTCAATTATCAAAAAATAACATAACAAGAACAAACTTAAAGAAACTTCATAAGAAATAGTTTGAGAAATTATACGGACACCTCCCAAAATAGAATAAACTCTATTAGAAGATCAACCACACAAAACAAAAGAGTAAATTCTTAATCTAACACAACATAAAAAAAATAATAAACCAAAACAAAAACTCACACAATTAACTAAAAAAGGAAAAAGAAGCCAAAGAAATAAAGACTGAATCAATCTAAAAAAAGGACAAAAATAATATACTAAAAAATTAGAGTTAATTAAAAAGACCTGCTCCCTAGAAAACAACCTTAAACCATCAGAAAAAGGTTGAAATAAACCAAAATAACCAACCCTAATAGGACCCAAACGAACCTGGGAGTAACCCAAAATCCTTCGCTCAAAAAGAGTAAAAAACCCAACAGACACCATAACTAGCAATAAAAGAAATAAACAAGTAAAAAAATAAATTACTGAATGTAAACGCACTTAACTAAACCCTAAACTTAACGCATAAATATCTGCCAATCCAGAAAATTAATTAAATTCAACATAAATAAATAAGTTAATAAACTCAAGAATCAAGGTCCTTTCGTACTAATGAAACTAAATAAATACCAGATAGAAACCAACCTGGCTCACGCCGGTTTGAACTCAAATCATGTAAGAATTTAAAAGTCGAACAGACTTATTAACGAAAAACCTACCCCCCGAAAAAATCTTAATTCAACATCGAGGTCGAAAACTTTAGTATAAATAAGAACTCCCCACTAAAATTACGCTGTTATCCCTAAGGTAACTTTATCTTATAAATATCAAAAAAATTAATCCAAACAAAACATAAAAACATGAAATAATAATCTAAAGATTAAATTTAGAAATCACCCCAACTAAATAAATACAAAAAAATAAAATAAACAAAAGATAATATAAAAAAATAATAATTAAGCTCTATAGGGTCTTTTCGTCCCAATAAAACAAATAAGCCTTTTAACCCAAAAATTAAATTCAAAAAATAGAAAAAATAAAAATTACCCCTTATATAACCATTCATACAAGATGCTAATCAAGCAACTAATTACTATGCTACCTTTGCACAGTCAATATACTGCGGCCATTTAATAATTTTATTCATAGAGCAGAAAATACCTTTAAAATAAACTAAAAGAAATGTTTTTGTTAAACAATTAAGAGAAAAAGTTGTCTAATTCATTATTAAAAAATAATAAAAATTACTAATTAAATCATTATTAAAAATATCAAAAGAATAATTAAATAATCTTAGTAAAAAAATAAATAAAAAAAAATCATAAAAAATTACCCAAATTTATTAAAAACTAAATAAAAAATACTAAAAATAAGAAAAATAATAAACAAAAAAAATTATAAAAACATATAAAGATTATCCCTTATAAAATAAGTAAAAAAAAAAATAACTAATATAAAACAAAAAAACCTAAATTAAATTTAAATCCTAAAAAACCAGATATAAAAAGTAACGAATAGAATAAAAAAAAAAAAAAAAAAAAAAAAAAAAAAAAAAAAAAAAAAAAAAAAAAAAAAAAAAAAAAAAAAAAAAAAAAAAAAAAAAAAAAATAAAAAAAAAAAAAAAAAAAAAAAAAAAAAAAAAAAAAAAAAAAAAAAAAAAAAAAAAAAAAAAAAAAAAAAAAAAAAAAAAAAAAAAAAAAAAAAAAAAAAAAAAAAAAAAAAAAAAAAAAAAAAAAAAAAAAACTTATGGAGTAAAGACCGGAAATGATCTTCTAATCAGTGTAAATGAAAAACTTTAAATAAGCTACAGTCTATTTACAGAGGCATCTTCCGATACACCTACTTTGTTACGACTTATCCTCATATAAGGAGCGACGGGCGATATGTACACACTCAAGAAACAAAATCAAAATAATTAATTAATCAAAATTACTTTTAAATCCAGTTTAATAATAAACATTAAGCCAATTAACCAAAAATAAAATAATTGTAACCCAATTTAACTACTAAAAACTGCACCTTGACCTAAAATAAAATAAAAAAATAAAAAAGAAAATATCCTAAAAAAACATTCTATTATACATAGAGGTATACAAGTATAATAAAAGTGATAATTATCGTGGTTTATCGATCAAAAATCAGGTTCCTCTAATAAGAATTGAGAGCCGCCAAATTATTCGAATTTTACAGAACCTAAACTGTTAATGTTCAGACAATAAATTATTAAATAAAGAAATAATAGGGTATCTAATCCTAGTTTAACCTCAAAATTTATGAAATAAATAACTAAAGAAACAAAAATAAATAATAAATTCCACCTAAATTATAGAACTTGAAATAATCAGAATTAATATTTATCATAATAGTCATAAAAATTAGCTTGAATTAAATGTATAACCGCGAATGCTGGCACAAAATTAATCAAATCTTAAGAAATAACTAAATAAAAATAAAAATTATTAAAAATGCTAATTACTGAAATAAAATAATTTAATATATATACATATAATTTAATCAGAACAGCCAACAACTAAGACATAATCAAACTCATTTGAATTAAATAAATATAAGTACAGCATATATTTAGCTATCTCCCCAAATCCCAACTATCTAAACAATAATCGTTAAAAATATGATTTTACTAAAACTCTTACAATTGCATTGGGAACAATCTGGTTAATAGACTAAAATCAAAGCTTCGTTATCTATTCAGGTTTTAACTTTAAGTACAAATTTGGAACTATCATCTAAACAATAATCGTTAAAAATATGATTTTACTAAAACTCTTACAATTGCATTGGGAACAATCTGGTTAATAGACTAAAATCAAAGCTTCGTTATCTATTCAGGTTTTAACTTTAAGTACAAATTTGGAACTATCATCTAACAATTTTTTTTTTTTTTTTTCTTTTTTTTTTTTTTATTAAAAAAAAAAAAAAAAAAAATTTTTTTTTATTAAATATTTAATTTATATATAAAATTAACTATAATATATATTAAATCTACCCTTTTATATATAGGGTAGATTTATTTATTATATATCAAATTACTAATTTATTATTAATTAAATATTTAATTTATATATAAAATTAACTATAATATATATTAAATCTACCCTTTTATATATAGGGTAGATTTATTTATTATATATTTATTTTTTTTTTTTTTTTTTTTTTTTTTTTTTTTTTTTTTTTTTTTTTTTTTTTTTAAAAAAAAAAAAAATAAAAGGAGTTAAGTAGACCCGAGGAGTGCCTTACCTTACTGAGGCTCGAGGAGTAAAGTAGACTCGAGCAATGCCTTATCCTACTAAGGCTCGAGGGGTTTTGTAAAATCCAAGGAATATTAATTACAAATTAAACCATTAATGGTAATTTTCTTGATCTAACTGCTCGAGCCTTAGTAAGGCACTCCTTGAGTCTACTTAACTCCTCGAGCCTCAGTAGGGTAAGGCACTCCTCGAGTCTACTTAACTCCTCGAGCAGTTAGGTTAGGTTCGTTATGAGTATATTTTAAAACTAATGCCGTTATATTATTTTACAATTGCCACAATATATTTCACACACCCAATACCCCCATTTCCACCCGTAATCTTGCTAGATAGGCTAACCAACAATAACCTAATTATTAAATTTATATATATAATTAACTATAATATATATTAAATCTACCCTTTTATATATAGGGTAGATTTATTTATTATATATCAAATTACTAATTTATTATTAATTAAATATTTAATATAAACATAAAATTAATTGACATTGATAATATTAATTAAACCAATAGTCCTTAGGCAAAATGAAAAATGATAATATAAATTAATATTAAATTTATATTTACCAAATAACTGGAAAAATATAACTGTTATGACTAACTTTAACATTTTTAGACTTATCGTACGTAATTATGGAAACATTTGATATTATATACGTAATTTTTATATTTCGTACATAATTATGGATGTACTTGTCCTCTGCAGAC